GCGCTTCTTTTGTTGAAGTAAGCACAAATGGTCTGATTCGTGATTTCCTAAGAATCAATCTATTGAAATCCAAAATTTCATATATCAGGAGTAGAACTAGAAAAAGGGATGATCCATCAGGTTTCGGATCGATCTCTAATAATGGATCAGATCCCACCAATATTAATCCATTTTATCCCAGTTATTCCAAAGCAAGGATTCAACAATCACTTAAACAAAATCACGGAACTATTAGTACGTTATTGAATAGAAATAAGGAATTTCAATTTTTGCTAATTTTGTCATCATCTAATTGTTTTCGAATGGATGCATTCAATCATGTAAAAGATCACAATGTAATAAAAGAATCAATTAAAAGAGATCCTATAATTTCAATTCAAAATTCGTTGGGCCCATTAGGAACAGCCCTTCAAATTGCAAATTTTGATTTATTAAACCATTTCAATTTAATAACTCATAATCAGATCTCCATAACTAAATATTTGAAACTTGACAATTTAAAAGAGACTTTTCAAGTACTTAAATATTATTTAATGGATGAAACCGGGAGAATTGTTAATCCCGATCCATGCAGTAAGAGTGTTTTGAATCCATTCACTTTGAATTGGTATTTTCTCCATCATAATTATCATCCTAATGATTGTGAATCTTTCTTCACAATAATTAGACTGGGACAATTTATTTGTGAAAATGTATGTATTGCCAAAAGCGGACCACATCTAAAATCGGGTCAAGTTATAATTGTTCACATTGACTCTGTAGTAATAAGATCGGCTCAGCCTTATTTGGCCACGCCAGGAGCAACCGTTCATGGCCATTATGGAGAAATCCTTTACGAAGGAGCTACATTAGTTACATTTATATATGAAAAATCGCGATCTGGTGATATAACGCAGGGTCTTCCAAAAGTGGAACAAGTGTTAGAAGTACGTTCAATTGATTCAATATCGATAAACCTAGAAAAGAGAGTTGAGGGTTGGAACGCATGTATAACAAGAATTTTTGGAATTCCTTGGGGATTCTTGATTGGTGCTGAGTTAACTATCGTGCAAAGTCGTATCTCTTTGGTTAATAAGATCCAAAAAGTTTATCGATCTCAAGGGGTGCAGATACATAATAGGCATATAGAAATTATTGTACGGCAAATAACATCAAAAGTATTGGTTTCAGAAGACGGAATGTCTAATGTTTTTTCACCCGGAGAACTAATTGGATTGTTCCGAGCAGAACGAACGGGACGCGCTTTGGAAGAAGCCATCTGTTACCGACCCATATTATTGGGAATAACGCGAGCATCTCTGAATACTCAAAGTTTCATATCCGAGGCGAGTTTTCAAGAAACTGCTCGCGTTTTAGCAAAAGCTGCTCTCCGCGGTCGTATCGATTGGTTGAAAGGCCTAAAAGAAAACGTTGTTCTAGGCGGTATGATACCCGTCGGTACCGGATTCAAAAGATTCGTGCAAGGCTCAAGGAAACATAAAAAGATGCCTTTGAACAGCAAAAAGAAGAATTTATTCGAGGGGGAATTTAGAGATAGAGATTTTTTATTCCACCAGAGAGAGTTATTTGATTCTTGCATTTCAAGAAATTTCTATGATACATCAGAATAAGCATTTCTAGGATTTAATGATTCCTAAGAGCGGATTCATCCTTTTATTTTATTTTAATTAATCGTGGTCCTGTGATTTGTTCCATGTGATTTATTAATAGTAATAAAGAAAATAAGGAATAGAATGAAATTAATTGCTTGGATCGTATATCAACATCCAATCTCCGGGAAAAGATAAGGTTCCATCGGAACAATTATTTATTTCAGGGTACCCCCTCTCTCTTTTTCTTTGTTTGAAAAAGAAAGAGAGAGAGAGGAAGTGTGGGTAGAAATGATAAAAAGATATTGGAACATTAATTTAGAAGAGATGATGAAAGCGGGAGTTCATTTTGGTCATGGTACTAGAAAATGGAACCCAAGAATGGCCCCTTATATCTCTGCAAAACGTAAAGGTATTCATATTACAAATCTTACTAGAACTGCTCGTTTTTTATCAGAAGCTTGTGATTTAGTTTTTGATGCAGCAAGCAAGAGAAAACAATTCTTAATTGTTGGTACCAAAAATAAAGCAGCGGATTCAGTAGCCCGGGCTTCAATAAGGGCTCGGTGTCATTATGTTAATAAAAAATGGCTCGGCGGTATTTTAACGAATTGGTCTACTACAGAAACTAGACTTCAAAAGTTCAGGGACTTGAGAATGGAACAAAAGACCGGTAGACTCAACCGTCTTCCAAAAGAAGATGGGACTCGATTGAAGAGACAGTTAGCTCACTTGCAAACATATCTGGGTGGGATTAAATATATGACAGGGTTACCCGATATTGTAATACTCGTTGATCAGCAAGAAGAATATACGGCTCTTCGGGAATGTATCACTTTGGGAATTCCAACCATTTGTTTAATTGATACAAACTGTGACCCGGATCTCGCAGATATTTCGATTCCAGCGAATGATGACGCTATAGCTTCAATCCGATTAATTCTTAATAAATTAGTATTTGCAATTTGTGAGGGTCGTTCTAGCTATATACGAAATTCCTGATTAATAATAAGATAGATTAATAATAAGATTAAGATAAAGAAATTATTTTGTGAACTCCATATATTTATGGATATATAATCGGTTACTATTTGTCAATCGTCCAAAAGAGATAAAAATAACTAGCTATATTATGTGATTTGTTGGTATTTAAAATATACAATTTTAGTAGGCAAATAAAAAAAACGATGGTTGAATCAAAATAATTCCTTTTAAAGTTTTCTTTCAGGGGGTAGTATGAATGTTCTATCATGTTCCATCAACATCCTAAAAGGGTTATATGATATATCTGGTGTGGAAGTAGGCCAGCATTTCTATTGGAAAATAGGAGGTTTCCAAGTACACGCCCAAGTACTTATTACTTCTTGGGTTGTAATTGCTATCTTATTAGGTTCAGCCATTGTAACTGTTCGGAACCCCCAAACCATTCCAACTGGCGGTCAGAATTTCTTCGAATATGTCCTTGAATTCATTCGAGATGTGAGCCAAACTCAGATCGGAGAGGAATACGGCCCATGGGTCCCCTTTATTGGAACGATGTTTCTATTTATTTTTGTTTCTAATTGGGCGGGTGCACTTTTACCTTGGAAGATTATAGAGTTACCTCATGGGGAGTTAGCTGCACCTACGAATGATATAAATACTACCGTTGCTTTAGCTTTACTTACGTCAATAGCCTATTTTTATGCGGGCCTTAGCAAAAAAGGATTAGGTTATTTCAGTAAATACATTCAACCAACTCCAATTCTTTTACCCATTAACATTTTAGAAGATTTCACAAAACCCTTATCACTTAGCTTTCGACTTTTCGGAAATATATTAGCAGATGAATTAGTAGTTGTTGTTCTTGTTTCTTTAGTACCTTCAGTGGTTCCTATACCTGTCATGTTCCTTGGGTTATTTACAAGTGGTATTCAAGCTCTTATTTTTGCAACTTTAGCTGCGGCTTATATAGGCGAATCCATTGAGGGGCATCATTAACGAATTTTGTTTTGAAATAGACTTTTTTATCTTATAGTCTAAGGCAATCTATTCTTGTTCAAGATAATCTACTTATACTTAGTGAACATAAATATACACATAAATAGAAAAAAAGTTTATAACGATCTAAAGGAATAGTAAAAACAAAAAGGAAAGAAATCTAAAAAAGTTTTGTCCTAAACGATCTTTTTCCTAGAATTCGTTTGAATCATTTATACCTTCGTCCAATCAATTTTTTTTTTGGCTTGATTATTTTGTTCATTCAATTCCAATCCAATTTTAGGAGTCATAATCTTAATAAGAGTTGTTTCCAACATGTGATTAAAAAAAGGGGTTTTTTCTATAGAGATAGAGCTATTTCTATTTCACTCGGTTTTATTCAATTCAATAGATTGACTAATAATAAAATATTAATAAATTAAAAAAAAAAAATAATAATAAAATAACTTACAAGAAAACAAAGACTTATATTTCTATGCAATGATTCAGACTAATGAATTTGTCCATTTAGATTGATTGTATCCAAGTGGGATAATGATAAGGAAGAGAATAAAAAAAAATGAGATTCAGAAAAAAATGGATTATTATTATTTACAAGAGTGAAATCAAACTAAGTTTATGGAATATATATATAAATAATGGAATAATGGCTATAACTCAATTTTCTTTTTGTGAATATTTCAGTATCTAAAAAATTTTTTTAGAATCCGATTGAATTTAAGATACGAATAGTTGGTTTACGTTATGGAAGAAAGACATGTATATGCAATATTAACTATTTATATAGTTAGATATTCGTTAAAAGATAGGTCGTCTAAAAGATATATCTAATCTGCCCTGGAGATTTCGATAGGGATTTCACTAAAAAAGGGATTGCACTAAAAATCCCTCCTTTTCGTTTGGAACTGGGAATTCAATATTGAATAATTGAATAAAGAGATTAAATCAAGAAAAAGAATGAATAGTTCGAAATTTATTGGTTGATTGTATCATTAACCATTTTTTTTTGGTGCGAGGAACTTATCATGAATCCATTGATTTCTGCCGCTTCCGTTATTGCTGCTGGGTTGGCTGTTGGGCTTGCTTCTATTGGACCTGGGGTTGGTCAAGGTACTGCCGCGGGGCAAGCTGTAGAAGGTATCGCAAGACAACCCGAGGCAGAGGGAAAAATACGAGGTACTTTATTGCTTAGTCTGGCTTTTATGGAAGCTTTAACAATTTATGGATTAGTTGTAGCCTTAGCACTTTTATTTGCGAATCCTTTTGTTTAATCAAACGTATTTTTTTTTTATTGCCTTGTACTTGCTGCTTGTTTTTTCGAATTCTACCAAGATTTCATTCCTAAAATTACTTATTTATTTTTATTTGGACAATAACCTACCACGGGAAGGACTCATTTGAGGATGAGGAATTAGTATACTAATTCGCTTT